GCCAATAGCACTCATCCATAAACCGGTGACGGGTACAAATAGCATAAAGAAATGTAACCAACGTTTATTGGAAAAAGCAACACCAAAGATTTGGGACCAAAAGCGGTTAGCAGTGACCATTGAATAAGTTTCTTCCGCTTGAGTTGGGTTAAAAGCTCGGAAGGTATTTGCACCATCACCATCTTCGAATAGAGTGTTTTCTACAGTAGCCCCATGAATAGCGCATAGCAGAGCCGCACCTAATACTCCGGCAACTCCCATCATATGAAAGGGGTTCAACGTCCAATTATGAAATCCTTGGAAGAAAAGGATGAATCTAAATATAGCTGCTACGCCAAAACTGGGTGCAAAGAACCAACCAGATTGTCCCAGTGGATAAATAAGGAATACGGAAACAAAAACAGCGATTGGACCAGAGAATGAAATTGCATTATAAGGCCGCAATTGAACAGACCGAGCAAGTTCAAATTGACGTAACATGAAACCTATTAGTGCAAAAGCCCCATGGAGAGCGACAAAAGTCCACAGACCACCTAATTGACACCAACGAGTAAAATCTCCTTGTGCTTCCGGTCCCCATAGTAGCAACAAAGAGTGTGCTAAACTATTGGCAGGGGTGGAAACCGCCGCCGTTAAGAAATTGCAACCTTCCAAATAGGAGCTAGCCAATCCATGGGTATACCAAGAAGTTACAAAAGTAGTCCCTGTAAACCAACCACCTAAAGCGAAATAAGCACAAGGAAAGAGCAATAGGCCGGACCATCCTACAAAAACGAAACGGTCCCTTCGTAACCAGTCGTCCATAATATCAAATAGATCATTTTCTTCTTTAGTAACTCTACCAAGGGCTATAGTCATAGTGATCCTCCTATTCAATTACTTCAACCATTTCCGAGCACCTCATATTACTTCCAAGGCATATGATAGTTTGATTATCTGTGGACGATTTCTTTCTCGTTCAATGCCCTTTTTCAATGGTCTCGAAGATAGAAATTTTGCATTTTTATCTATGGGGTCACAACCGAAGTCGTGGTAAATCCATGAATTTCATTAGATTCATTTTTCTTATACTATAGAAATAAAGAAATAAACATTTGAATTCAGCATTATTCTATGATTCCTATTTCAAAGCCTATCTTTTAAGGGAAAAATAACCCCTCTTTTCTCATTCGCTCTCTATTGCATGGGTGGAAGAACAAAAATAGGATTCTGAAAAAAAAAAAAAGAAAGATATTGAAAAGAAAAATTGACTTTCGAAATCCATTTTTATGTGTAACGGAAAAGAGTTGCGATTTCTTCTTATTCCTATAGAACGTCTAGTAACAAGAATATGAAATCGTAAATAGCGAAAAATTCTTGCCTTGCACGGTCTAAGTCTAAGGAAATACAAAAAATCCGCTTATACAACAATTTCATCCACATCGAATTTATATATCAGAATAGCGGATAGAGGCATCATTCAAGGGGTCAGGTCTACTTACTTTATCTTTCTTTCCAATTTTATGGTGGGTTTGATAAGAATTTTTTTTTCTATAACCTGCTTGTTTTATTCTAACAAGTCCTATACGGAAATGCCCGCTGAAGAGAAAATATATCTGATTGTCTCTCAGCCTATATCGAATTTTAGAAAGAAGAAACAAGAATTTTCTCCTTTTTTTTATTAACATTAAGAAAAAAGAATATAACTAAAATGGAATTGGCAATATAATTTTTATGCACTTTTGAAATGAAAAAAGGAAGGATTTTTTGTAATCGTTATTTCTTGCCTCTGTCATATCACGAAAACCTTTCGATTTGGAACGGGGAGAGATGGCTGAGTGGACTAAAGCGGCGGATTGCTAATCCGTTGTACAATTTTTTTGTACCGAGGGTTCGAATCCCTCTCTTTCCGCCCCCTCGGATCGTTTGGGACTTTAGAATTGTAAGGAATTCTAACCCCCGGATTTTCTCATAGATAAATGTACGAAATAAATCCAATTTGTAAGAAAAAATTCCCAAAAATTTTGGATTTTTACTCCTCACGTCCAGGATTACGTCCTGGGTCATTGGATAAGAATCCAAAGATAAAGAGGGAAACAAAGAATATCACTACTGTATAAACAAAGAGTTTGAGAGTAAGCATTACATAATCTCCAAGATTTTTTTTTAAGGAATAGATTACCCGTTTTTCCTTACCGCACAGATCCACTAGGATGGTTTTTTTATTTTGACACCTAAAATATGCAAAAATCAATTCTTAAAAAAATTGCAAGAATTACTTTATAATAAGCAGTCTTATCAATAGCAAAAATTAGTTTAAGTATTGTGTGGGTACCTAAAGGTACCTGCTCAACGTAGGTGCAGGGGGTAGAAAAGAAAGGCTGATCCAAATTTATTGTTGCAGCTATACATTCAATGTAGAAGAATTTGAATTTTAGAATCGAAAGTTCATAATATAAGACTTCTCGGATCTTCTACATTTTTTCATTTTTTTGGAATGAATACATCATTCAATTTGGCAGACAGAACAGAATAGTAAAGATTTCATCGAAAACTTACAGCAGCTTGCCAAACAAACGCTAATAGAAAAAAGAGTACAGGTATGACAGGCATAACATCCACGATTGGGTTGAAAATGGCATAAGCTTCGGGTAATTTGGCTAAGAAAAAACTAGTCGGATAAAGACCAGAATTAAAACAGATAGAGGTTAAACTAAGTATATTAGGCATAAGAAGCATTTCGTTCTTGTAGAGTAGATAATTGGATTTTGATTGAGTTATTTTTCTAAGGGAAAAAAGAAAAGGTGGATTCAAAATCCTTTTTTCTTCGGACTTTCCCAAACACAAAATACCTCCTTGTATTCGCATTCTCAAATGAGAATGGAAGAAATTCGACTTTCATATAATATCTTAATAGAATTCCATGTAATGATCAATGCATTTTTTGGATTCTATATTATCCGCATGTTTAGAATCCTAGCAAGAAAATATCCCGCATTTTTTAGGTAATTGAAGTGGGATTGACGAATAATATATAATATTAATACTGTTTTTTAGTATCGCATAAAACGAAATGGGGCGTGGCCAAGTGGTAAGGCAGCGGGTTTTGGTCCCGTTATTCGGAGGTTCGAATCCTTCCGTCCCAGATTTTTTTTTCATGAAACGAAAGATAGAATCGTATTGTGCCCTGCACGACACAAAAGCTTATTAAAGAGAATAATTAGTTCTTATGAACTCTGAGATTAGATGCATTTCTAAGGATTCTTTTTCTTTCTCAGAAAACAAAATCAAGTGTCAAGTCCAGTCAAATTGAATATCTTTATTTTTCATTAAAAATTTTGGCCTGTCAGGCACATTCAGGATATGCTCCTACTACTCATTACTCATATGTGTATGTGTTTTGAATATGTGTTTTGAAATTTGAACTTTTTAGATAAACTTTATGCTCCATATCCATGAAGTGGGAATTCTTACAGGATACATTTGACACCTAATGTAAAGAAAAGGGGGTTTCCATTCTACGGATAGAGACTAGATTTTTGTATTTTAGGCATTATCTGATTTGCAAATACCCTTTTCTAAATCAATGGAATGTGAGGATTAGAGATAAATTCATATATTCTGTCTACTCGACTTTGGAATTGATTGAAAAAAAAAAAAATTATGAGGGAAACACTGTATAAAAAATCAGACCTATCCCTTTATGATTTTATGATACAGATGGATTTTTGTTTTGTTGTTTTATTAGTAAAAAAGAGGGGCGCTTCTTTGGTTAAGCGAAAACGATCTCGATCCGTGATTCTTTAAATATCCAGAATGATCCATTCCGGTAAGGGTAAGGTAAGAACTGTTCGTTGGATAAAATAGAATGGATTCAAAAAAAATCATACTTTTCTTATTTTTAATTTTTAGTTCTTTCTGTTACCTAAAAGAAAGAATGCTATAAGTAAAAGCAAAGACCTTAATTTTACTTTACACTAATTTTTAGTTTACTTCATTTTTTCTTTCTTTTGTTACTCCTGTTATTCCAGTCGAAGAACTATGAAAAGTTTATAACTAACAAAAAACTGCTAATCTTTTCATTGGCATAGTTTATTTGTTGGAGAAGAGTTGATTCTTCTCATTTCAGGATTGATCATCTCGAGTTCTCTGTTGAGGATGGAAATTCAATAATAAATAAGTCTTAAGCAAACTATTTTATTCCTCTTTTTCAAACTATGTTTCATTCATATGATAGAATATGGGTTTAAATAAATTGTATCCTTGCAGAGTCTTCCCCGATAAATACTTATTTTTTTTTATTCATATTTCTACATAGATAGCAAGTTTGAATTAGTATACAAAACCAATGACTATTCATGATTCCATCCATATTGGATCAATTCTCGATACCACTTTGCAATGAAATTAGAGGAATGAATGTTATGGTAAAACTTCGTTTAAAACGATGTGGTAGAAAGCAACGTGCGACTTGAAGGAGATGATCGATTGTGGATTTTGCTATCCACCATTTTCCATAGTAATGAAAATGCTCTTGGCTCGACATAGTCTGTTCTATTTGTTCAGAACCGAATTTGCGCTGGGTTGTTTGTAAGTAAATAGTACACAATGGAGCTCGAGAAGACAGAATTGAATTTTTATCAAGGGAAAGAATCTAGGGTTAGTGAAAACTAATAAATTAGGCCAACTTTGTCAGTCTATCCTTAATATAGAAATTGAAAGGTTAAAATAAGAAAAAGTATAATTTTGGAAGATTTGAAAACTTTTTTTTTTGATTAAAAGTCTATCAGAATCAATCGTTCATATTCGATTTCTCTAGAAGAGGGAAATGCTTTATTGAAGGAAATAAGAAAAAAAGAAAGGGTATGTTGCTACTCTTTTGAAAGAAAAAAGAATAGGAATTCCCGAAGTAATGTCTAAACCCAAGGATTTCACAAATCAAAGATAAAGGATTCCGGAACAAGTAAACATGATTTTCAACCATCTCAACAATAGAATTAGATCAGAATAAGGAATAAAAGTCAATTTGTTCGAGATGAGATAAAGAAAAGAGTTTAGAGACGACTCAAAAAATTTCGAAGGATTTCTCTTTTGAATTCTGTCAGTCAAAATTAGCCAACTTGAGTCATGAGTATAAATGAAATTTGTTTTTTCTTCTATAAGGAAATTAATGCAAGTCATAGTCTAATTTCTATTTACTTGTATTTATAGATAGAAATTCGAATCATTTTCTCGAGCCGTATGAGGAGAAAACCTCCTATACGTTTCTAGGGGGGGCATTGTTTATCTACATCTATCCCAATAAGCTGTCTATCGAATCGTTGCAATTGATGTTCGATCTCGAAGAGAAGGAAGAGATCTTCAAAAAGTTGGTTTTTATGATCCGATAAAGAATCAAACTTGTTTAAATGTTCCAGCTATTCTCTATTTCCTTGAAAAAGGTGCTCAACCTACAAGAACTGTTTATGATATTTTAAGGAAAGCAGAATTCTTTAAAGATAAAGAAAGAACTTTGAGTTAATTGAAGAACTAAATGAATAAAAAATAAAAAAGTAGGGGAGGGTCATTAATATCCCTTAATTATTTAGACACAATTTGCCTCTTTTTTAGTCCTATTTTTTTGCTGCATTTATGTCGTGCCAATCCAACAAAAGCCCTTATTTAATTTCCTTATTTGTATCTAATTGGTTTTCTTACCATTGTATTTCTATTGACAAAGGTCTATTGAACAAATAGAATTTGTAGCTAGATAGGTCTCTTTATCGTCACTCCCTATTAGGTATTTCTGTCTACACTTTGCTCAAATGATAGGGTTATCCCCCCCCCTTGCATGTACTTTCATATAAAATTTTTCTATTTAAATGCTAAAAAATAACAATTTTGCTATTATGATTCGGGCCGCTCTTTAACCTTAGTGAAATTTAACCGATTTGTTTATTTTGGTATTTGAGTGTTTTTAATGGGTGATAAAATCTTTCTTTTGATGTCTTGCTAATTCAATGTTTTGCCAGGAGTGTCCGGTGTAATTCCATCGATTTTTGGATTTCGATCGTATCTAAGATCCTATTTTATCTGGGTTGCTAACTCAATGGTAGAGTACTCGGCTTTTAAGTGCGACTATGATCTTTTACACATTTGGATGAAGCAACAAATTCGTCCAGACTCTTGGTAGAGTCTAGAAGACCACGACTGATCCTCAAAGGTAATGAATGGAAAAAATAGCATGTCGTAATAAAATCAATTTCTTTTTTTTTATTTTGGAATAAAAAAATTCCGATTTTCTGGGTCTAGTGAATAAATGGATAGAGCCTGGCTCTAATTCTGGTAAAATAAAAAGTAACGAGCTTAACTTCTTAATTGAAATGATTCCCCGATCTAATTAGACGTTAAAAATAGATTAGTGCCTGATGCGGGGAAAGGTTGGGTTTTCCTATCGGTGGACCCTTTAATTTTTTTTTTTAGGAATCCTAATTATTCTTTTTTATGGATTGAAAAGGAATATTATGAATTGAATGTGTAAAAGAAGCAGTATATTGATAAAGAGACTGTATTCCAAAGTCAAAAGAGCGATTGGCCTGCAAAAATAAAAGATTTGTTCTTTTTTGTAATTAGAACAAACATAAACTAATTAGATAGAAAAGGAGCAGAAAAAGATCTATGGATTAGACTCCCTTTCTTTTCAGGGTTTAAAAAAAAAAATGTAACACCCTGTTCTGACCATATTGCACTATGTATCATCATTTGATAAACCGAGAAATGCTTTTTTTTCTCTGATTCAAGTAGAAATACAAATGGCAAAATTCGAAGGATATTCAGAAAAACAGAAATCTCGTCAACAATACTTCGTTTACCCACTTCTCTTTCAGGAATATATTTATGCATTTGCCCATGATTATGTATTAAATGGTTCCGAACCTGTGGAAATTCTTGGTTGTAATAACAAGAAATTTAGTTCACTACTTGTGAAACGTTTAATTATTCGAATGTATCAGCAGAATTTTTTGATTAATTCGGTTAATCATCCTAACCAAGATCGATTGTTGGATCACAGCAATCAGTTTTATTTGGAGTTTTATTCTCAGATTCTATCTGAGGGGTTTGCAATCGTTGTAGAAATCCCATTCTCGCTAGGACAACTATCTTGTCCGGAGGAAAAAGAAATACCAAAGTTTCAAAATTTACGATCTATTCATTCCATATTTCCCTTTTTAGAAGACAAATTTTTGCATTTACATTATCTATCACATATAGAAATACCCTATCCTATCCATTTTGAAATCTTGGTTCAACTCCTTGAATACCGGATCCAAGATGTTCCATCTTTGCATTTATTGCGATTCTTTCTCAACTATTATTCGAATTGGAATAGTCTTATTACTTCAATGAAATCTATTTTTCTTTTGAAAAAAGAAAATAAAAGACTATCTCGATTCCTATATAACTCTTATGTATCAGAATATGAATTTTTCTTGTTGTTTCTTCGTAAACAATCTTCTTGCTTACGATTAACATCTTCTGGAA